ATCCTTCCGTCCCAGCGCATATCCATTTTATATGCTTCATTATTCCTATAGAAGGAAGTAGGCGAGTGATAGGAGTTAATCCATATTCATTTAAATATCTGTGTCTGTTCGAATCTCATTAACAAAAGATCAAGTTCCATATCTTATAGAAATAAGAAATAGGCGATAGAGTCAATGTTTTTTCTTTAAATCTCGTTTTATGTTTATTTAGGTATTTTTTGTTTGGCGCTAATTCAAAATTGGGAATCTATGTCACGATTGAAGCAGGGGGGTTTATCCTATCCTATTGAAATATTACTCAACCCTGTGTTAAACAAAATACATATCAATCATATTGTCATATAAATAAAAGGATACAGACCATCTAAGCTAAACATTTTCTCATTTTATTTATATGACAATAATTTTTTGGTTTTTGTGAAAAAGATTTGTAATCCTTTCATTATCATTATTTAAATGGAAATTATTTCAATTCACTGTTCTAGAAATTCTAGAACGGTGAGAACTATTCAGTCTATCTGATAGATACGAAAAACCTTCCCTATTTTTTTGATTTGGAATTTCGTAGTCAGACGAAAAGAATCAAGATTCAAATTTTAACTTACATCATTTTTTATACATCTCATGCAAAAATTGGATTTCTTTCTTTGATCTATTTATCTATTTGAAATTACATCAGTGCTGAGTCAATAAAAAATACTTATCTTCCTATGAAGCTCAAACGGGATATTTATTGTCCAACTTTCTGCAAATTCAAATAAATAAATCAAATTAAATATTCAAAAAATATTAAATAATAATAGGAAACTTTTTCAATTTCATTTCAATTAGAAATATTTTGAATAAATATTTAGAATGAGTCCTTCTAAGTGCTAATTGAAATCTTTGAAAAAGTAAGAAATCGTTTAATCTATCCTATTAAGTCATTTGAATTTGAAGATGCAGATTCAAAAAGTTATTCGTTTCTATAGTTCTTTCTATGATCTAGAATATTATGTATGTCTGTTAAATATGCTCTCTTGCTAAGCTAAGATTTTTTCATAAAAATCGTTCCACATATCATAATATAGAAGAAAAAATCTAGATTACGATGTCTGTGGACAGCGGAACCGATGACTATTCATGATTCCATAATTGAATCAATTCCATACCGGTTCCAAATTAGAGGAATGTTATGGTAAAACTTCGTTTGAAACGATGTGGTAGAAAGCAACGTGCGACTTGAAGGACACGATCCGTTGTGGATTAAAAATCCACCTCATTCAATTAATGAGGATGTTCTCGGCTCGACATGGTTTGTTCTGTTACACTTGAACCCCTCGTTTTTTGTTGGGTTGTAAATAGTCTACGATGGAGCTCGAGTAGAAAGGATTAATTAATTTCTCGGGGACAAGGATCTAGGGTTAATGCGAATCAATTGGAACAACTTCGTAAATATATCTTCTATATATATATATATATATAAATTAAAAATAGAAAGGATCCAATTTGAGCAAGTTTCCAATTCAAAAGCAAAACTTGTTGGAAGTGATCAAACTTTTTCGATTCAAAGTGTATTACGGAGCAATTAACTGTCCATAGGATTCTGTGCTAGAAAGAAATCAAAAAGGGGTATGTTGCTACCATTTTGAAAGGATTAAAAAGCACCGAAGTCATGTCTAAACCCAATGATTCAAAATTAAGGATAAAGGATCTAAGAACAAGGAAACACCATTTTCATTGTCTCGATAGTCTCACTAGCTGGATTAGACTAAAGAATCCAAATAGAATTTTAAATGAGACAAACAGAAGGGAATAAAGACTACTCAAAAATTGACTAAAAATAGTTCAAAGGAACTATTTGAAGAGTTATCCAACTTGAGTTATGAGTATGAATGGTTTCTTTTTCCTTTTCAGGAAGAAAAAAAAGACCGAAATCATAGTCTAATTGATTGCCCGTTTGTCATTTAATTTATTAGAATTGCATACATAGACAAAATGTCGAATCCAATCATTTTTCTCGAGCCGTACGAGGAGAAAACTTCCTATACGGTTCTAGGGGGGGTATTGTTCATCTACACCTATCTCAATGAGCCATCTATCGAATCGTTGCAATTGATGTTCGATCCCGAAGAGAAGGAAAAGATCTTAGAAAAGTGGGTTTTTATGATCCAATGAAGAATCAAACTTATTTAAATGTTCCTGTTATTCTTTATTTCCTTGAAAGGGGTGCTCAACCCACAGGAACTGTTCAGAATCTTTTTAAAAAAGCGGAAGTTTTTAAGGAACTTCCGTCTAATCAAATGAAATTCAATTAAAGAAATACCAAGGGGGGGTAGCAACTTGTATATAACTTTGTATAATTTTTGTATAATTTTTTTCTACTTGTTTTTTTGATCCCCCCCCCCCTTTTTTTTTTTTGCTGTATTCATATTTATTTATCTGGGCTAGAATGACAAAACCTTAGTTTATTCATCTTATTAACTATCAAACAAATTCGGACATTTCCTTCAATTGTGTGGTTTTCATTGTAACTGGATTAAACGACTCCACTTTGCTTATTCCACTTAGATTGATTAAATACATTATGTTATGGACTCAAAAATTCTATATATTTTTTTCAATTCCTCCCTTTTTTATTTTTCCATTTTCTATCTATGTAGATTAGATATGTAGTGTCAATCCAAGACAATTTTGAATAGTATTGCATTGTTAAATTGAAATTCAAAGAATTCAAAAAAAAATATTTCAATGAAATTTCTTTTTTCCACTGTATTCTTTTCTCAACATTTATATTGACAACAGTGTATCGAACAAATATAATTCATCGTAATAAGTGAATCGGGTCTATTTAGTTCTGTCCATAGGTTTTTTACTTTATTCAAATTCAAATACTGCTTTCTTTGATACAAGAGGTTTTTTGATTGAAAAAAGGTAGATAACACAAGAGGTGCTCTATCAATTTATACAATTCTTTATATTTTTTTCTTTTATCTGAGAATTTCTTGTATTTTCATCTAATCAATGCATTTTTCTGTTTCGAATCCTTTATAAAATCTGTTTTTTTTTTGTAGATTTGTTAGCTCAACGGTTTGATTAGTTCGGAGAATCTTCTTTCGCTTTGTTTAAATTGAATTTAGTTGAGTTTGATTCTGATTGTATCTATACACCCTTTAGTTGAAATTTTGTTAGTTGAAGTTTTGTTTAATCTCTATTTTCTTCGGGTTGCTAACTCAATGGTAGAGTACTCGGCTTTTAAGTGCGGCTAGAATCTTTTACATATTTGGATGAAGTGAGGAATTCGTCCATACCATTGGTAAAGTTTGGAAGACCGCGACTGATCCTGAAAGGGAATAAATGGAAAAAATAGCATGTCGTATCAATGGAGATTTCTGAGAAGATTTCATTCGTCTCGGATCGGTACAAAATCTTGTTCGAATTCTTGGAACGGAACAAAATAAAGTTGGGTCGAATGAATAAATGGATAGGTGCCTTAAGGCTTCAATTAATTATTAGAAAGAAAAAGCAACCAGCTTCTGTTCTTAATTTGAATAATTTCCCGATCTAATTAGACGTTAAAAATAGATTAGTACCTGATACGGGAAGGACTTCTCCCCCGCGGGTGGATTCTATATTTTAGATTTTTTTAATGAATCCTAACTATTAGCATTCTCTATTATGGAATGAAGATGTGTGTGTAAAAGAAGCAGTATATTGATAAATAAAGTTTTTTTCCGAAATCAAAAGAGCGATTAGGTTTAAAAAATAAAAGATTTCTAATCATCTTGTTATCCTATACCATAGACGAATTAAAGGAAATGAATGGGAAAAAGGGAAGGTAGAGAGTCTGTTGATAAGTTTACCTGCCGCGAGGTATCTATTCTTACTAGAATAGTTTGTTTTGACTGTATCGCACTATGTATCATAACCCCCAAAATTTTCTACTTTTGTTCAAATCAAATTTCAAATGGAGGAAATCCAAAGATATTTACAGCTAGAGAGATCTCAACAACACGACTTCCTATATCCACTTATTTTTCAGGAGTATATTTATGCATTTGCTCATGATCGTGGTTTCAGTAGATTGCTTTTGTCAGAAAATCAAGGTTATGACAATAAATCCAGTTTACTGATTGTGAAACGGTTAATTACTCGAATGTCTCAGCAGAATCATTTTCTTATTTTTCCTAATGATTCTAACCAAAATCTATTTTGGGGGCGCAACAAAAATTTCTATTCTCAAATCCTATCAGAGGGGTTTGCTTTTATTGTGGAAATTCCATTTTCTCTACGATTAATATCTTGTCTAGATCTAGAAGGGAAAAATAAAAAGATAGTCACATCTCAGAATTTACGATCAATTCATTCAATATTTCCCTTCTTAGAAGACAATTTTTCACATTTAAATTTTGTGTTAGATATATTAATACCCCATCCTGTCCATGTGGAAATCTTGGTTCAAACTCTTCGCTATTGGGTAAAAGATGCCTCTTCTTTGCATTTCTTACGATTCTTTCTCAACAAGTCTTGGAATTGGAATAGTTTTATTACTCCAAAGAAAGCTAGTTCCTCTTTTTCAAAAAGCAATCAAAGATTATTCTTATTCCTATATACTTCTCATCTATCTGAATACGAATCCATTTTTGTCTTTCTACGTAACCAATCTTCTCATTTACGATCAACATCTTTTGAAGTTCTTCTTGAACGAATCTATTTCTATGGAAAAATAGAACGTCTTGTGAATGTCTTTGTAAAGGTTACGGATTTTCAGGCGAACCTATGGTTGGTCAAGGAACCTTGTATCCATTATATTAGGTATCAAAAAAACGCAATTTTGGCTTCAAAAGGGACGTCTCTTTTCATGAATAAATGGAAATGTTACCTTATCACTTTTTGGCAATGGCACTTTTCGCTGTGGTTTTATCCAAGACGGATTTCTATAAACCAATTATCCAATCATTCCTTTGAATTTTTGGGCTATCTTTTAAGCTTGCGAATAAACCCTTCAGTGATACGGAGTC